ATTTATTCCTATAGAATAACAAAGAACAAGAAGATTTAATCAGAAATAGCGCTCATAAATATCGACAGATTTTTTCGAAGCCGAAAGAAATATGAATAATGAATGAAAAGGGTGGGTTGATTCACTGTTCCAATTTCATCTATATCCAATTTTAATATCAGAATTTTAATATCAGAATAGTAGATAAAGTTATGATTCAATGGGTTAGGTCCACTTACTTTTTCCCTTGTTAATTTAGAATCTAATCTTTACAATTGATTTGGTTGGACTAATATCAAATAGGAAAATTTGGCGATTAAGAACCAACTTATCATTATTTAGTATAAATATAATAAATAGAATTAGTATAATACTATAATATAAAGTATAATATATAATAAATATAATGAAATAAATATAATGAATATAGTGTTCAACTTTCTAATTTCTAACTAAAATAAAATTACTATGCTATAAATCAAATCATTAGAATATTAACTTAATTTTATTCTAATTCTAAGTTATTTAGAATTTCTAATTGCTTGAATTTTAAAATTTATTATTTAGAGTAGAGTTTCTTACTTTGTTTATTACAAATATCAACAATATCCCAATTCTCTCTTCAAAGTAAGAATACTGTCGCTGGAGTTTTATGAAAAAAGGTCAAAGCAAGAAAGAAGCCCCTTATCAGATTTGAACCGATGACTTACGCCTTACCATGGCGTTACTCTACCACTGAGTTAAAGGGGCTCATTTGATTCAATTCCTGAATTGAGCCAGCATACAGGTAAGATATATCTATGGAAATAGACTCCAAATCATAAAGTTAATATACATAAAAAATATATAATTTTAATATATATATATATAAAATATATTAAAAGATAATATATATGATAAAATATATATGATAGATAATATATATATAATATATAGAAAGAATATAAATATAATATAATTAAGTATATTTATGAAGTATATTTAACTATATAATAAAGTATATTAAAGTAAATAAATGAAGTAAACAAACCTATAGTATAATAATTGATTCATAAACGAGAAATTTGATCTACCTAGTGAGTGGTGGATTTAGACTAAACTAGTGAATATAGTAAAAATGGGTAAAAAAGGTTTATTGATATTGAATTTGATCAATGCAATGAATTGTTTCAAAACGAAACCCCTTTGTTTTGAATTGACCTGACCGCGATCATAACCAAATTCATTTGATTGATACATGTAACTAAGAATTCAATACAAATCCATGATATTTCATCGAATCACTGATGAAAAGATTCTATTTGTCCCCCGAACCAAATTATTAAAAAATTGATAACTTGTCGATACTTATCCATCTTCTCATTTCTCAGATTTGTGGATTTTTCATTTCTTAATTTACCGGTTTAGAGTCAGATATAGATATGCCTATCTATCTTAACAAACAACGGAACGGAATGATGAATCGATGAATCAAAGCGAAGAAATGGGATTAAGCCCTCCGTTTCGGCGGACTAATTAATTTCCTGAAAGAATCTTTCATATTATTTTTATTCTTAATTTCTATTTAATTTTTTCTTTTATCTTTATATTCTAATTAAAATGAATAATGGCAATTAGAATGAATGATTCATGAATCTAAATCACAAATCAAAAAATTCTATGGAATCATATAAAAGACGGAAAAATCTTTCGAATCGAGTCCTACCATTTAGTTATATTGACAATTTCAAAAAACTATTGATATTATGAGCATAGTATGCTGATGGTCAGGTAAACGTGCCCCCATCGTCTAGCGGTTCAGGACATCTCTCTTTCAAGGAGGTAACGGGGATTCGACTTCCCCTGGGGGTAGGGTATTACGAAAGGAAGTTGATCGGGGATTCTTACTAAATCTATATCTATAAATCTAGAATTTATTCTTCCTGGGTCGATGCCCGAGCGGTTAATGGGGACGGACTGTAAATTCGTTGGCAATATGTCTACGCTGGTTCAAATCCAGCTCGGCCCAATAATTCACAGATCCGCCATGAAATGATATAACTCCCGGGCTCTGCTCTTTCTAAATGCCTGATACGAAAAAAAAGTAAAAATTCTGATATTTCTCTCGGCTTGTTAGTTCTTTTATTTTATTTGCTTTTTTTCCCACAAATTTTGATCTTGTGGATAATCGAGATTCATATTAGGATTTGGAACTAGAAAATTTAAGATTAAAGAGTAATGGAAAAAGTACCCTTTTTCGTTGCAAGAAAATTCATTATCAATGAATTTTCTTTTGATTTGAAATAAGAAAAAGATGACTAGCAATTTGTGTCCTTAGTATATATCCATGTGGATATCAATATACCACTCGCGTCTATGGTACAACGCGGCGATTCCAATCTAAAATCAGAATAGTCAATAGAAAGGGTTTGAATGAAACCATAAATCATAAAAATATGTAGATTGTAACTTTATTTCATTTCTCTGGGATTGTAGTTCAATTGGTAAGAGCACCGCCCTGTCAAGGCGGAAGCTGCGGGTTCGAGCCCCGTCAATCCCGATGGATACAAACCAATCCAATAAAAAAAATCCAATAAAACTGCTCTCCATTTTCGGGAAAAGGAGAATAATATAGAAGAATTTCATTCCCAAAGGAGGTCTTTAATTTCTATTTATTATATTTATTTTCGTTTTCATCAAAGCAAATATAAAAATTTACATTTCTTCACCTAGTACTGATGGATAAAGACCTATGTAGATTAGTACAATTATTAGGAATGTCATATTCCGGATTTTAAGAGATACCCCACCGAGTTTGGCTTTTTTGATTACTCCCGACCCCAGTCCAAAATTGAATCGAGTGTGCCATAGCTTTCTCGGTAACATATGCCCAAATGTAATTTTTATTTGTACGATACAAAATGAATTCCATTTTTTTGATGAAATCTTTTTAATTAGAAAAAAAAGTATCTTCTTTATTTGGATCCGATTTTGTGTAACCTTAATTACTAATTTTAATTTGAAATAATTTATCTCATTCAAAATTTACACTGAAGTTTTTATTTATTATATGCATCCCATTCCCATTACTAATCCAAGAAAAAGGATCTTTATAAAATAAAGATAAAAAAGGATCCCCCTTAGAGAGGGAAATGAATAATCTTTTTTAGGTTTAAGGATTTCTGCTGAAGAAAAAACAAACTCTAAAATAAAAGAAGTGAATTCGGTAGTATATTCGATCTTTTTTTTATACTCTAACTTGTCTTTATCAAATTTTTTTGTTTTTCAATAAGATTAGATTATTAACAAAAAGGAGTTTAGAACTTAACTCTCCTTCCCTTTTTTGCTTCTATTGTTTGTTTGGGTTTGTTTATAACCAATGTAAGTTAAGGGCAGTTAGATAATACTGATTGTATAAGGAAGCCATTATACAAAAGAAAAAATGTAAAAGAATAATAAATCAAAATAAAATAATCAAGTAAAGAAATTCTCGATTTCATTGGTGGATCAGGAATCCTTTTTTTGATTCAATATGGATAAAAGATCTTTCTATGTTATACTATTTAATTCTCGACAACGAAGCGATTTGATAACTAAGATATTGTTATTCATGATATTGATCCGATTCGATATCATCGAGATGAAATTCATCCCATTGAATTTAGAGACGAAAGATTTATCATCTCTATGGGATTAAATCCCGAGTTATTGTGTGAAGTCTAGAAAAATGAAAGGATGAAATTATGGAAGTAAATATTCTCGCATTTATTGCTACTGCACTGTTTATTCTAGTTCCTACTGCTTTTTTACTTATAATATACGTAAAAACTATTAGTCAAACTAATTAATTTGAATGACCTCCCTTGACTTCTTAGTTCTTAATTAATATCAATAATTAAACAAAAATCCGGTAGTATGGTAGAAAGAAATCTAGATTTCTTTCTACCATACTACCGGATCTCGTCTTCATATGTATATATCTGGATATCCATTATCTATATGTCATATAAATGACATATAAATAAAGTCTCAATTTTTTCGTTGATTTGTGTTAATTCCAATTAATCTGAAATAGTTGAAAGGCGCCTCTGACTTTTACTCTTAGGATTCTAATTCCTATCCCTAGATTTCAGATTATTTTCAATATGAATATGAATCCCGAAATTATTTAATATAGATATAATTTAATATATCTATAAAAAAATAGTTTGAAACTATATTAATAAAGGAAAACCCACCCATTTTTTAGCATTCCAAAGAAGTAATTGATTGAGCAATTGATATGATAGATTATCTAAGGAAAGGAGTTTTATAAAAACTTTTTTTGATTTTTTTTATATGTTGACTAAACAGATTAGTAAACCCCGCCGATTTTTAATCTTGGAATCATGATATCAACCGAGTCAAGTCAATAAAGTAGAAAAAATATAATATGAATTGTATTTCTCAAATAATCAAATAAATACTAAACTAAGCCTTAAGTGCGCAGTATGTGATTTCTTCAAGAAAATATCTTAGTATACCGTTGAAGAACCAATATCTCTATCTTATTTCCCATCAAAAAAAAATAACTTTTAATAACTAATATAAATAATTACTCTCTTTTCTCTTTGACTTTGAACAGAAACAAATAAAAAGTAAAAAGGGTTGTGCTGTTTTCATTGTCCATATAGAACTCTAGTAAGAGTCGGTTTATTGAAATAAAATAGAAAATTTAAGAAGAATTCGGTTGGAACAAAAACAAATGATAGGAAATTGGTATTCCTTTTACTTTCAAAATATGAACGTGGAAATCATTAAAATATCTGTTTGATTATGATTACTAAGGGTATTATTCAGATATTTTTTATTATTTCTAGAATAAATTACTCCACTCGAATCTAATATAATTTTGAAATTAAGATATTTTGAATTCAATTCTTTAAATAAATTCAATTTAATTAAAAAGTTTTTCGAGAACGATCAATTAATATAATTCCATTTCTCAACTCAATTAGTAGTACCCCTATAGTCCACTTCTTCCCCATACTACGAGTGAAAGGGAAAATGTAAAGACTACCATTAAAGCAGCCCAAGCGAGACTTACTATATCCATGTGAATTATGTCCCTTATCTATATGAATATGACGAAATTTTTCCATTATTGTTCACTAATAATAGTAGAATCGCTAGCGTAGAGTCAAAAAAAGTATTTTGTCCAATACCTTTAATGAAGATGAAACAATAAAAAAAATCCAAAGTAGGTAAGTGTAAGAAGTTCTTGGATGATTGTTTATGGAACGGGGAAAGATTAAACACAAAGAAACTCTGCAGCAACGCTTTTGAAAGTCTTACTAAGATGCAAGAAGAAGAATAATAAAAACTAGTCTTATTGCTCTTCATTAAATCAAAAATAGAAACCTATAGAATCAAGCAAGAAAGTATCAAGAGTCCTTTTCCTATGCATACTTCTCTAAATTGAATATATCAGTATTAAAGTAAAACGGAATAAGATATTTAGCGCTTTTTTTTTGATCAGGCGACACCCGGATTTGAACTGGGGAAAAAGGATTTGCAGTCCCCCGCCTTACCACTCGGCCATGCCGCCAAGGCGGTCGAAAATAGACTAAAATACCCTTTTTGTAGTAAACCTCTCTTTTACTTGCATCTTGAATCCCGCTTTTTTTTTTTTAATCTTAATCCCCTTCCTAAAATAACAAAAAAAGAATACCTTCTTTTTTTGGATTGTATCCAGCCCTTCGATTCATTTTGTTATAGTATGGCGAAACACACATTATCTTCTTTCTATTGACTATTGAAAGGAAAAACGAAATTTGAATTTTCAGTCCATAATTCCGGACAAATTTGAACCATTAACTATTGACTGTGAATTCATGAACGATTCTTAGATTTGAATTTGAATCTCAATTTTTCCTTAAAAAAAATACTTCTCAATTTCAATTATAACAACAATTATAAGTATATGTAAACCCCAGAAAAGTTATTTTTACACGAATAGCTAATCTAATCGGATATCTTATCTGTCTATGATTCCTATTGGAAATTTTTCTAGAGCACGACATGTGCTGTCCACAATAAAACTGCAATAAAAAGAGAGATATATATCGTATATATAGATCATTATATCCACATATCTTTAATAAAGCCTTTTTCTGCACTTCAACATATTATACGAATTCTATTATAAAATAAAAAAAATAGATAAAAAACTCTTCTGTGCGAATCATTTTTTCTTTAACTAAAAAATGAAATACACGAAAATAAGTTAAGTACTAAAACTAAAATAATCAACTTGAATATTGTTTCGGATTATTGGGCTTCTTTATCTTATCGAAGAGATCAAATCCCGAATACTTTACATATTTTATTTATTTTACTGATATTTAATTGTATTGGAATATGTAATATCATAATAGTGGGAGAAAATTGAATGTGGTAGAAATTGAATCATTTTTTGTTTTGTTATACAAAACAAAATTTCATAAGTCTAAGTTAAAGTTAAGTGGAATTTCGCAACTATTTCCCAGTTGTATCTGTTACAAATTCCAATTTGAGTATAAAATTCTCTTTATTTCTCTGTTTATGCGCATTTCATACATTCCATACCATAGTCATATATGGAGTTAAATAAAATTTTATGTGATTCTGTAAACAGAATAGAAATTTCATCATTGCCGGACGATCTATATAATTGAATTTAAAGAACGATCCAATAATGGAATTTTTTTTTCACTAAATGGAGAAATTCAAAATGCTTGGGGATGGAAATGAGGGAATGTCTACAATACCGGGATTTAATCAGATACAATTTAAAGGATTTTGTAGGTTTATTGATGAGGGCTTAACAGAAGAACTTAATAAATTTCCAAAAATTGAAGACACAGATCAAGAAATTGAATTTCAATTATTTGTCGAAACTTATCAATTAGTAGAACCTTTAATAAAAGAAAGAGATGCTATATATGAATCACTCACATATTCTTCTGAATTATATGTATCCGCAGGATTAATTTGGAAAAACATTAGGGATATGCAAGAACAAACAATTTTTATTGGAAATATTCCTCTAATGAATTCCTCGGGAACTTCTATAGTAAATGGAATATACAGAATTGTAATTAATCAAATATTGCAAAGCCCAGGTATCTATTACCGGTCAGAATTGGACCATAACGGAATTTCGGTATATACCGGTACTATAATATCCGATTGGGGCGGAAGAGTAGAATTAGAGATTGATAGAAAAGCAAGGATATGGGCTCGTGTGAGTAGGAAACAGAAAATATCTATTCTAGTTCTATCATCAGCTATGGGTTCGAATCTAAAAGAAATTATAGAAAATGTGTGCTACCCTGAAATTTTCTTGTCTTTCCTGAATGATAAGGAGAAAAGGAAAATTGGGTCAAAGGAAAATGCCATTTTGGAGTTTTATCAACAATTTACTTGTGTAGGCGGAGATCCGGTATTTTCTGAATCCTTATGTAAGGAATTACAAAAGAAATTCTTTCAACAAAGATGTGAATTAGGAAGGATTGGTCGACT